GGAATTCTCGCCTTCCATTTATTTGGGTTGGAAGATATCTATTTCAGATGAGCCAAACCAATAGGATGAACAAAAGGAGTTCTGTATCATGAAGTTTGACTTTGTACCACGCATATTACTTAGACGGCTCTAGAAAGTTATGTAGGTAGGAATGAAGAAATCGAACCGGATTCTATTTATTTGTATCTGAGCTTAATCTTGTCTATTTAAATTTCTCTAGATTCGACTTTGGAGTATCTCAACCAACTTATTTAACCTTTTGAACGCGCCTTTTGAATATATATGAAGTATTAACATTCTTTTTGACTTACGGCATATGGACATAAAGATAAAAAAGATGAAATAGAATCGAATTCTTTTAGATAAAGTATCTAAAAGAATTCTACCCGTCTAAAAAAAAAATAGATGGGATCTATCTCGGCGAGATGGATAAAAGTATGTGTTATCATCCAAACTAAAAATGAATAGGGATGCCGATTCATATCAATTAATTTATTCAAGAGAGACTCATCCAAATTAATCATGTGTCAGGAACCAGATTTGAACTGGCGACACGAGGATTTTCAGTCCTCTGCTCTACCAGCTGAGCTATCCCGACTAAGTCCCAATGTCGCATCCTCATTTTATTAGAGGGCGGGGGTCTATGTCAATTAAAAGGGCGAAAGAAGATTAAAAAGTTTTATCAAGTTACTGGAATTTCTTGGATCTTAAAAAAGACGACTTTTTCAGTTTCAGTATGAGTAATGATATCGATTGTAAATCATTCAAATGGGGATTTCTTGCTCAAAGATGTATATCTTAGATATAATAAGACATTTCCGCCCAGATCTATTTCAAAAAGAATAGGGCGAGTGTATAAGGACACTCACGCAAGGAAAGGGGGGATAGAATGGATAAATAGTTGGGGGGGCAAATAGGCTTTTTGGGGATAGAGGGACTTGAACCCTCACGATTTTTTAAGTCGACGGATTTTCCTCTTACTCAAAATTGCATTGTTGCCAGCATTGACATGTAGAACGGGACTCTATCTTTATTCTCGTCCGATTAATCCAGTTCTTGAAAAGAGGATCTACAGACTATGGAGTGAATCTTTTGATCAATGAATATTCGATTCCACATTGAAGAAAGAATCGAATCACACCAATTCTTCCGTTTTTATAGAAAAAAGACAGACTCATTGGGGTCGGCATTAATCATTTGATATAGTATTCAATACGTATGTATATCTTTCATCCTTTCTGAATTTTCGATGGAAAGATTTCTCTACCAACGCGGCCAACTCCATTTGTTAGAACAGCTTCCGTCGAGTCTCTGCACCTATCCTTGTTTTCGTTTTCTGAACCTGAAAATAGGATTTGGCTCAGGATTGCCCTTTTTCTTAATTCCGGGGTTTCTCTGAATTTGAAAGTCATCACTTAGTAGGTTTCCTTACCAAGGCTCAATCCAATTAAGTCCGTAGCGTCTACCGATTTCGCCATATCCCCTTCCTTTTGTGTTAAGATTAGGATTTCATTGCGTTATGATGTCGTTCCCTTTTTCTTTCATTTCTACTGGAACCTTTGAATTCATTAGATACCGATTCCTATTTCGAAGAAGCATTTTTCCTCTTTGATTTCTTACCTGTCTTCTCCTATCTTCTATAGGAGACCCTATTTGGTCCAATCAAATTGGATTTTATCATTTCTGGATCCGTAATTCAATATAGATTAATAGATATCCTATATATATATCTACCTGTCGCCCCTCTCATGCAATTTTGAATACTTGAACGGTCGATTTTTTTGTTGTCTTAATTTCCGCCTTTACTACTTTATTCATTTTATGAATGGAATGAAAGCGGAGGAATGTCTCATCAGTTCGAACTAATCATTCCTAATGATATGGAATCAAATAATATAGAAGTGTAATAAAAAGAATTTCAAATGTCATTTGAATTCAAATTCAAAAATGACAAATTTAAATAATTTAACTATCTAACTAACTAAAATCAAAATATTTACTATCGAATCTAATAAGATCTAGAATTTACTAAAAAAATATCGGATTTAATAATATTCGAATTGTAAATTGTATTAGTGATTTGTGATAAAAAATACAAATTCTATATCGCTATATTAATAGTTATGTTCTATAATATTCAATATTTATTTGAAATTGTATATTCTATTGTTTTTGTTTTCTATTCATATCGAGTCTGAATAGATAAGACATAATAGTGAATACCTAAGATTAAGATTCCAATATTTTATTGAATTACTATGCACATAAAATTGATGTTATGTGAGCCCGCTTAGCTCAGAGGTTAGAGCATCGCATTTGTAATGCGATGGTCATCGGTTCGATTCCGATAGCCGGCTTTTTCCTATTTATTCCAATTTTTACATAATTGAGAATGTCTTTTTGAAATCAAAGAATATTAAAGTTGAAATCAAAGAATATTAAAGAATATTAAATATTTTTCAATTTCTTAAATTTAAATTATAAGAACTTACAACTATGT